CTGAATAAATTGCATTTGTCACAAATTCATACCAATCCACGGAATAGTTCGAATTTTGATGTAAAAGGTTTATGGATGGGGTTAACCATTTCGATAATATATCCAAATCCATTCCTACTTGATCGAAAGGAATTCCTATGGACCCAACAAACAAAGTAAATAGGACCAATACAAGTAGAGGAAATAGCATAGTATTGTCCGATTCACAGGGATACATGGAAGTGTCTTTATTGTCAAAATGAGTACTAAAGGATAGCATCAGATTTCGTATATTCCCATCAATTTGATATATCTTCTTCGAAAAAAGGGAAACCTTTTTATTATTATTCATTACTGAGAAAAGTACATTTTTGTTAACTGGTTTCGGTCCTTCTTTTCCCCATATAGATATTGAAGAGAATGAGCTATTTTTAGTGCCACTGTAATTTTGAAACCGAACGTGTAAATGCCCCTCAAAAGTAAGTAAATACATCCGAAACATATAAAATGCAGTTAATCCTGCTGTGGAACAGGCTATTATCGCGAAAATCGGTGAATACAACCAACTATCATTAAGAATTTCATCTTTGGACCAAAAACAAGCAAGAGGTGGAATACCACAAAGAGAAAGTGTACCTAATAAAAAAGTAGTTTTTGTAATTGGCACATATTTGGTTAAACCACCCATAAGAACCATGTTCTGACTTTTATCTGGAGAATATCCAACAATGGGTTCCATTGAATGAATAATCGATCCGGATCCTAAAAACAATAATGCTTTCGAATAGGCATGAGTGATTAAATGGAATAAAGCAGCTCGATAAGAACCTATCCCTGGAGCTAACATAATATAACCCAATTGAGACATTGTAGAATAGGCTAAACTTCTCTTAATGTCTTTTTGAGCAAGAGCTAAAGTAGCTCCTAATAGTACCGTTATTATACCTAGCAAAGAAATGAGATTCATTATGTAAGGTATGACTGTGAAAAGGGGAAGAAGCCGAGCGACAAGAAAAATTCCCGCTGCTACCATAGTAGCAGCATGTATAAGAGCCGAAATAGGAGTGGGCCCCTCCATGGCATCAGGTAACCATACATGAAGGGGAAATTGTGCGGATTTAGCAACTGCACCAAGGAATAATAGGGAGGCACACAGAGTAGCAAATAAAGAATTGACCCCATTATTATGGATCAAGTTATTGAAGATTTCGAACAAATCCCGAAATTCCAAACTACCTGTTATCCAATAAAAACCTAAGATTCCTAATAATAAACCAAAATCCCCTACACGATTAGTTACAAACGCTTTTTGACAAGCATTGGCTGCAATTGGTCGTGTGAACCAAAAACCTATTAATAGATACGAACACATTCCCACCAGTTCCCAAAAAATATGAATTTGTATCAAATTGGAACTAGTAACTAATCCCAACATAGAAGTATTGGAAAAACTCATATAAGCAAAAAATCTCAAATATCCTTGATCATGAGACATATAATTGTCACTATAAATAAGAACCATGATTCCAACAGTAGTGATTAGTATTGACATAATAGAAGTAAGTGGGTCGATCAAGTGGCCGAACTCGAAAGAAAAATCATTATTGATGGTCCAAGAACATAGAAATTGATAGATAGAACTGCCATTGATTTGCTGAATAGACAGATCGGCCGAAAAAACCATAACTATACTTAGCAATGAAACACTAGGAAAAGCCCACATACGACGAAGATTTTTTGTTGCAGTCGGAACAAGCAGAAGTCCCAATCCTATTGACATAGTAACTGGAAGTGGAACGAAAGGTATGATCCATGCATATTGATATGTATGTTCCATAAGAAAATAAAACTTTTTTGATTCTTATTAATTGTTTCCGATTCACCAGCTCTTCTCTCTTTCGGAAGTCAAATAAATAAATAAAAATCAAGATAGAAAAGAACTCAAATAGGATTTTTAATTCTTAATTATTACGATTCTTTCCCAAATATCGTATTGAATAAAAAGAAATTTAAATCAAGAAGTTACAATTGTTCAAATGACCAAGTCACTGGTTAAAACTGACCATTTAGTTATTAACTAAGATATTTATTAAGATAAAGAAAGAATATGAGATTTTCAATCATTCCACTATTACGGCGATTGATATCCATATAGTAAATAGTAAGGAAAAGGAATGACACCAAAAAAAGTAAAAGTACTCTATTGGGATATGGATCATAGAATCCGCCAATAACTCGACCCAATAAAATACTAGTTATTTTAGTTAGTTTATTCGGAGTCATTAATTAATTCATTGTAGAACTGATTGATTGGCTTCTATTCCAATAAAACAAACTTATGTTTATAGGAAATCTTATGATACTCGTCACTTCGCATAGATTCGCATAGAACTGAAATAAGAGATTACTAAAATTACCTTTATCAAGTAATGTATCGTTTAACATATTAACTACCAATCTCATTTTCATTTAAATTATGAGTACTCAGCTTGATCAATTAATAGAAAAATTTTACATTATTATTTTCTTAAATTAGGTAAGGATTCTTAAGCTTTTCGATTTATTTAATGTAAGACGACGAGATATAAATAGACTGAGATTGAGATATGAATTGGAACCCTTTTTGATTCTTATCAACAACAACCGGTTCGATTTCTATGGTAGCGGACCTCATAGACATAGATCGGAATGAAGATATGAAGGTACAAATTAGTACGAATTCTTCTTTCTTCGGGCATTGTATGTAATAGAGATGTGGAACAAAAAAAAATTCCTTTGAAAATCACATCGTTTTTATTTTTTCTATTTCTTTTTTTATCCCTAGTGTACTCTATGTGATGCGCACGTATCTATATTTTTGTATGTTATGAAGGAAGTATCCGCTATGGAATAAATATAGATAATGAATAGCAAGAACGATCCATTTTGAACAATACATGTCTTTCACATCCAACTATAAAAGTAACTTCTTTATTTTAAAATGGCGGTTCCAAAGAAACGTACTTCTATCTCAAAAAAGCGTATTCGTAGAAATATTTGGAAGAAAAAGGGATATTGGGCGGCGGTAAAAGCTTTATCTTTAGCTAAATCTATTTCTACCGGGCATTCAAAAAGTTTTTTTGTGCGACAAACAAGTAATAAAGCCTTGGAATAATCTGAATCGACATGACTCGATGAATTGGATGATTTATAAGATGAATAATTCACATTAACTAATGTTTTGAACTCATCTATATGAGATAGAACTGAACCGGCTGTTGTGGTATGTAGAATAAGAATTATTCTGTCTATTGGGTTCTAAGAACGATACTATTTCTTTTTTGTTGTTTGAAAAACAACAACAAAAAAGAAATAGTTAAACACAAAATACAAGGTTTCACTTTTCATTATAGTAGATTTTGATAATTCGCGAGATGGGGGTTGTTATTCTCCCCCCCCCAAAAGAAAAAGATTTTTTTTAGGAAGAAGTTTATTCGATTATGTATCTCCAATAGTTATATATCATTAAGATTTTTGGAAGATCTGAAACAAGTATGAACGACAGTAGTAAAAATGAATGGATCCTTGAAACTAATTGATTGAAATATATATTTTAAGACTTTTCTTTGTAACTCTCCGAATCACTACATAGATTCCCTCTTGTTTCGACCCAATCAATAAAAACTCCCCGGATCCCCTTTAGGTCGATATTTATGTACGAAGAATTAAGTCAATCTTCCTTAATCCAAAATAGATCCTATGTTTGTACCGTAGGATCGATCAATCTATTTTATATAGAATATACTTTATTTATAAGTAAAGTACATAGCGTAGAATTCCAATAGAAATTGAAACTCTTTTGTTTTATGTGCAGCTCAATACCTAATTGGTTCGGTAAATCCTCACACGAATTATGTATACAATGAGGATCCCAACCATTAATACAGTTTTGATACCAAACTATCTAAATATTTATAGAAATCCCTTGGATGTAGTTATCCAATTGTGATACATAAAAAATCCTATTTATTTTCTTTGAAAAATGAATCTTTTTTCATTTCCGATCCATGAAATCAGATAAATGAGGAATGAATCATCAAAAAATGATATAAAAAAAGGGACAATTCTTAGTTCTAGACCTCAACTGAGGACATAACCATCTAGTTCCAACTGTTCCAGAAGAACTTATACTACGTGAAAGCCTGTTGTTAAAAATGACACCATACCGGGATACTAAGGATTATTGAAGTTCAAATATTCATTTGAACGAGTCTTTATTCATCGATTCTAACGTTTCCTAAAATATATTGCATTGAATCTTTCAATCTCGACGATTGAACGTCATATGGGCTATTATTATTTCGATCAAGCCGCCATGGTGAAATCGGTAGACACGCTGCTCTTAGGAAGCAGTGCTAGAGCATCTCGGTTCGAGTCCGAGTGGCGGCATCCTCTAAAAAGGACACATTAGATCCTATAATGAATTTAATTCGGAATTTACATTCCGTAATTGAGGGACCCCTCTTTTTTTTAATGATTTTTTTTTTATGATATTTGCGACTTTAGAACATATATTCACTCACATCTCTTTTTCGATCATTTCAATTGTCATTACGATTTATTTGGTGACTTTATTAGTCCATGAAATCGTAGGACTATGTGATCCGTCAGAAAAAGGCATGATAGCCACTTTTTTCTGTATAACGGGATTATTAGTTACTCGTTGGATTTATTCGAGACATTTCCCGTTAAGTGATTTATATGAATCATTAATGTTCCTTTCATGGAGTTTCTCCATTATTCATATGGTTCCTAAAATAGGGAACCATAAAAATGATTTAAGCGCAATAACCGCGCCAAGCGCTATTTTTACCCAAGGCTTTGCCACTTCGGGTCTTTCAACTGAAATGCATCAATCCGCAATATTAGTGCCTGCTCTACAATCCCAGTGGTTAATGATGCACGTAAGTATGATGTTATTGAGCTATGCAGCTCTTTTATGTGGATCGTTATTATCAGTAGCTCTTTTAGTCATTACATTT